TTCATGGTCTATTTCATAAAAATTCTCAAGAATTTGAACATAAAAAGAATACATTTTGCTTTAGCGAAGAATTCTTATTAAATCCAATTGAGAATTCTTTAACCCCAATCGATGAATTTTCTTTTGAACGTGCGCAAGGAATCGATTCAGAAAGTCAAGAAAAATCTTTGAAATTTGTATTCGATGTAAGTACAACCGATCCAAATTATCTAACAACAATTAGAAACAAATCCATTGGAATGGAAGAAATAAGTAAAGGGGTTTCTCGATGGTCATACAAATTGACAGATGATTTGGAAGAAGAGGAAGAAGAAAATGAAGAAGAATCAACGGAAGACCCCGAAATTCGTTCAAGAAAAGGCAAACGCGTAGTAATTTATACTGATAACGATCAGAGTATTAATCCCAGTGAAAATAATAATACTACTAGTAATCCTAGTACTAGTACTAGTGATGAAGAAGATGAGGTGGCTTTGATACGTTATTCACAACAATCAGATTTTCGCCGTGGTATAATCAAAGGATCCATGCGTGCTCAAAGACGTAAAACAGTTATCTGGGAAATGTTTCAAGCAAATGTGCATTCTCCACTTTTTTTGGATCGAATAGACAAAACATTTTTTTTTTCGTTTTTTGATATCTCTGAAATGATGAATCTCATTTTTAGGAATTGGGTAGGAAGAAACCCAGAATCTCGAATTTCTTATTTTGAACAGGAGGATACAAAAGAAAAGGAGAAAATAAACGAGGAGAAAGAAGAGGAAAATGAACGAATAGCAATATCAGAAGCTTGGGATACCTTTATATTTAGTCAAGCAATAAGAGGTTTAATGTTAGTAACCCAATCTTTTCTTAGAAAATATGTTATATTACCCTTATTGATAATAGCTAAAAATATTGGCCGTATGTTATTATTGCAATTCCCCGAGTGGTATGAAGATTTGATGGAATGGAATAGAGAAATGCATGTTAAATGTACCTATAATGGTGTTCAATTATCAGAAACGGAATTTCCCCAAAATTGGTTAACAGACGGTATTCAAATAAAGATTCTATTTCCTTTCTGTCTTAAACCTTGGCGGAGATCTAAGATACGATCTGATCATAAAAATCAGCAAATGAGGAAAAAAGAGAATTTTTGTTTTTTAACAGTCTGGGGAAGGGAAGCGGAGCTACCTTTCGGGTCGCCCCGAAAACGACCTTCTTTCTTTGAACCCGTTTTCAAAGAACTCGAAAAAAAAATGATAAAAGCGAAAAAGAAAATTTTTCAAGTTATAAGAATTTTCAAAGAAAGAAAAAAAAGCTTTCTACAAATTTCAAAAAAAAAAACAAGATGGGTTATCAAAATAGTTCTATTTATAGACCTAATAATGAAAGAACTTGAAAAAGTAAACCCCGTTCTCTTATTAAAATCGAGGGGGGTGAAAGTATATGAACCGAATAAAAACGGAAGAGATTCCAATATAAATAATAAGATCATTCGTGAATCGACCATTGGAATTCAATCCATAAATTGTGTAAATGAAAATTATTCACTCATAGAAACAAAAACGAAAGATCTTGCTAATAAGACAATTACAATTAGGAGTCAAATAGAAAGAATCACAAAAGACAAGAAAAAAATGGTTCTAATTTATGATGATAAAAGATCGGAATCACAGAAGAATATTTTGCAAATATTAAAAAAAAAAAATATTCGATTAATACGTAAATCGAATTATTTTATAAAATCCTTCATTGAAAAAATATACACGGATATATTACTATGTATAATTAAGATTCCAAAGATCAATGCACAACTTTTCTTTGAATCAACAAAAAAAATTATCACTAAATCCATTTACAACGATGAAACAAATCAAGAAAGAATTGAGAACACAAATCAAAATACAATGCATTTTTTTTCGACTATAAAACAGTCGTTTTCTAATACTAATATTAGCAAAAAAAATTCGAATATTTATTGGGACCTATCTTCTTTATCTCAAGCATATGTATTTTACAAATTATCACAAAATCAATTACTTAACAAGTATCATTTGAGATCTGTACTTCAATATCACGGCACCTATCTTTTTCTTACGGATATAATCAAGAATTATTGTACGACACGGGGAATATTTGATTCCAAACCAAGGCATAAGAAAATTCATAAGTATGGAACGAATAAATGGAAAATTTGGTTAAGGGGTCATTATCAATACAATTTATCTCAGACTAAATGGTCTTATTTAGTACCGAAAAAATGGCGAAATAGAATCAATCAATGTCGTATGATTCAAAAGAAAGACTCAATGAAATCGGATTTATATAAAAATAAAAAAGAAAAAGATCCATTAATTCATTATATTAAAGAAAATTACTATGCAGTGGATTCATTGATGAGTCAAAAAGAAAAATGCAAAAGGCATTACGGATACGATCTTTTATCATGTAAATATATAAATTATGGGAATAATAAGGACTCATATATTTATGGATCAACATTACAATTACAAGAAGTAAAGGACAAAAAAACTCCACATAATTTCAATACACAGAAACCCGAATCATTTTATGGATTAATAAGTATAGCTATTAGTAATTATCTAGAAAAAAGATCTATCATTGATACGAACAAAAATATGGATAGAAAATTTTTTGATTATAAAATTCTCCATTTCTATATTCGAAAAAATATTGATATTGAAACCTGGACCAATACACATATCGACACCAAGATTCATAAAAATACTAAAACTCGAAATTCTCAAAAATTTAAGAAAAAAGCTCTTTTTTCTTTTACGATTCATAACAAAATGAACCCATCCAATCAAAAAAAATACTTTTTTGATTGGATGGGAATGAATAAAAAAAGATTATATCGTACCATATCAAATCTAGAACCTTGGTTTTTCCCAGAATTTGTACTACTTTTTAATGCGTATAAAAAAAAACCGTGGATCATACCAACCAAATCACTTATTTTGCATTTTCATTTCTATGAAAATATTAGTCAAGGTGAAAAGATCGACGTAAAAAAAAAAAAAGATCTTCCTATATTAACTAATAAAAATAAAAAAGAATATCTTGAATTAGAAAATTCCAACAAAAAAAAAAACGAACAACAAGGTCAAGAGGGTCTTGTATCAGATCTACGAAAACAAAACAAAAAAAAAGATGCTGAAGCAGATTATACGGGAACAGACATTAAAAAAGGTAGAAAGAAAAAACAACCTAAGAGTAAGAAAGAAGCAGAACTCAATTTCTTCTTGAAAAAATATTTTCTTTTTCAATTAAGATGGGATAATCCCTTGAATGAAAGAATGCTCAATAATATCAAGGTATATTGTCTTCTACTTAGACTGATAGATCCAAGGGAAATAGCTATATCCTCAATTCAAAGAGGAGAGATGCATCTAGATGTAATGTTGATTCAGAAAGACTTAACTCTTACAGAATTGATAAAAAAGGGCATATTTATTATCGAACCAATTCGTCTATCTATGAAAAGGGACGGAAAATATATTATATACCAAACCATAGATATTTCATTGGTTGATAAGAATAAACACCAAACTGATGGAAAATTTATAAAAAAAAAAGGATATGTTGATAAAAAGCATTTTTATGGATCCGTTGTACGACGCAGCAATACACTTGTAAATAGAAACAAAAATTCTTATGATTTACTTGTTCCTGAAAATATTCTCTCTCCCAGACGTCGTAGAGAATTGAGAGTTTTCATTTGTTTCAATTCCCATAATTGGAATATTGTGGATAAAAATCCAATATTTTGTAATCAAAACAACATAAAAAACTGTGGACAATTTTTGAACAAGGAAAAGTATCTTAATACAGATGCAAATAAATTAATTAAATTCAAATTTTTTCTTTGGCCCAATTATCGATTAGAAGATTTAGCTTGTATGAATCGTTATTGGTTTGATATCAATAACGGCAGTCATTTCAGTATTTCAAGAATACATATGTATCCACGATTCAGAATTCCTTAATAGTATATTTTCTATATATCTATTCTATCACATAACATATTTTGTAGATAAAAGCCGAAAGATATACATATATGCTATGCGACGTTCTGGTACATGATACCAATTCCATTAAGTATTTATTGGATCTATTGACAGAATCCTTTTTTTAGATAAAAAAGGATTCTCTTTTCTGAATACAAAAATGTATCATTCTTTTCTATCCAAATCAAATTTACAATTTGATTTGGATAAAATAAAAAAAAATATATATTGTATATGAAGAAATTCAATTTTTGTGTACTAGATTTAAATAACTGAAAATAACTGATATAATAAAAATTATTATTTTTCCTGATCAGTAAAATCACGGAAGGAAAAGAAAAAAATAGAAAAATTGGTTTTTATGGTCAAAAATTCATTCATCTCCGCGATTCGACAAGAAAAAGAAAAAAACTGTGGATCTGTTGAATTTCAAGTATTCAGTTTCACTGATAAGATACGGAGACTTACTTCACATTTGGAATTACATAAAAAAGATTTTTTATCGCAAAGGGGTCTACGAAAAATTCTGGGAAAACGTCAACGGCTGTTGGATTATTTGTCAAAGAAAAATAGAGTACGTTATAAGAAATTGATTAGCCAGTTAGGTATTCGGGAGTCAAAAACTCGTTAATTTTAAGATTAGTTTGCATTTTTTCTTTAGTTATTAGTTAATAGTAGTTATTAGATTTTTCATTTTTATGAACCTCATTTTGATAAATTCATGGAATAATGAATTGAATTAAGGAAGAAAAGATATGACTGTACCAGCTACAAGAAAAGACCTCATGATAGTTAATATGGGTCCTCACCACCCATCAATGCATGGTGTTCTTCGACTGATCGTTACTCTCGATGGTGAAGATGTTATTAACTGTGAACCCATATTGGGTTATTTACACAGAGGGATGGAAAAAATAGCGGAAAATAGAACAATTATACAATATTTGCCTTATGTAACACGGTGGGATTATTTAGCCACTATGTTCACAGAAGCAATAACAGTAAATGCACCAGAACGATTAGAAAGTGTTCAAGTACCTAAAAGAGCCAGTTCCATTAGAGTAATTATGCTAGAACTGAGTCGTATAGCTTCTCATTTGTTATGGCTTGGACCTTTTATGGCAGATATCGGCGCACAGACTCCCTTTTTCTATATTTTTAGAGAAAGGGAATTATTATATGATCTATTCGAAGCCGCTACAGGTATGCGAATGATGCATAATTATTTCCGTATTGGGGGAGTCGCTGCCGACCTACCTTATGGCTGGATAGATAAATGTTTGGATTTTTGCGATTATTCTTTAACAGGAATTGTTGAATATCAAAAACTTATTACTCGAAATCCCATTTTTTTGGAACGAGTTGAAGGAGTGGGCATTATTGGTGGAGAGGAAGCAATAAATTGGGGTTTATCAGGACCGATGTTACGAGCTTCTGGAATCCAATGGGATCTTCGTAAAGTTGATCGTTATGAATGTTACAATAAATTTGATTGGGAAGTCCAATGGCAAAAAGAAGGAGATTCACTAGCTCGTTATTTAGTACGAATTGGTGAAATGAAGGAATCTATAAAAATTATTCAACAGGCTCTAGAAGTAATTCCTGGAGGACCCTATGAGAATTTAGAAGTACGACGCTTTGATAGAGCAAAAAATTCCGAATGGAATAATTTTGAATATAGATTTATTACTAAAAAACTTTCACCTAATTTTGAATTGTCGAAACAAGAACTTTATGTGAGAGTAGAAGCCCCAAAAGGAGAATTAGGAATTTATTTGATAGGAGATAGTAGTGTTTTTCCCTGGAGATGGAAAATTCGTCCACCTGGTTTCATCAATTTGCAAATTCTCCCTCAACTAGTTAAAAGAATGAAATTGGCGGATATCATGACGATACTAGGTAGTATAGATATCATTATGGGAGAAGTTGATCGTTGAAATGATAATTGATATGACAGAAGTAGAAGTACAAGCTATCAATTCTTTTTCTAGATCAGAATCCTTAAAAGAAGTCTATGGACTCATATGGATCTTTGTTCTTATTTTCGCCCTTATATTAGGAATCACAATAGGGGTATTAGTAATTGTGTGGTTAGAAAGAGAAATATCCGCAGCAATACAACAGCGTATTGGGCCTGAATATGCCGGGCCATTGGGAATTCTTCAGGCTCTAGCGGATGGGACCAAATTACTTTTTAAAGAGGACCTCCTCCCATCTCGAGGAGATATTCGTTTGTTCAGCGTGGGACCGTCTATAGCGGTCATATCAGTTCTACTAAGTTATTTAGTAATTCCTTTTGGGTATCGCCTTGTTTTGGCCGACCTCAGTATAGGTGTTTTTTTATGGATCTCCATTTCAAGTATTGCCCCTATTGGACTTCTTATGTCAGGATATGGATCGAATAATAAATATTCTTTTTCAGGTGGTCTACGAGCTGCTGCTCAATCTATTAGTTATGAAATACCATTAACTCTATGTGTGTTATCAATATCTCTACGTGTGATTCGACATTATTATTTTCCCTTCCTCTACTCTCTAGAAATAAAGTAAAGAGGTTGAATATATTGAATGGATATTTTCATTTTTTATTCATCATTAGGGTTGATGAATTAAGCTAGATAGTTATATGAGTAAAAGCAAACTGCTTAGAAATTTGCAGTAAGAAGATAAAATCTCATTCCCTATGTACAAGAATATAAACATAAGCAGTGTAAACTGTTTACCCCAGGATTTAGATTAGATTCTTTGACCGATTAATCACATATCTTGAAGCGGGTACAAAAGATCAACCGTATGGGGTTTCTACTACTGTCTTGTATGTATTACCATACCGGAGATCAATCAAAAATCAGTGGACAGTTAGGAACACCAAGGTACGCAAAAGGTTAGTAATGGAGATAATGAAAGGTATCAAAAAGGGGTATTTTTTCATAAAACTTTTGAAAAAACGAATCATAATGAGGACTTTAAGTTGGTAGAAACGACCAAGCAGTACTTCCCCATGATTCCGATCTAGAGTATGCTCCTATTCACTGATTAAAGAAATGACTATCAAAAACGAATTAATCCTTTATTTTCTTTTCGGAGTACCTCCTCTGAGAAAGAAGAACAGAAAAAAAATAGAATGAAAAAAAAGAAAAAGGATATTTATTTATTATTTATTTTCCCCATTCATATTCATATCTATACACACGGAATTCTTATCATGAATTTCGAATTAATGACCAATTCTTTCTAATTCTTTCTTTATATTATAGTTATTGATAGAACATATTTATTGATATAACGAGTATTCTATTTAAGGATTAAGTTATTACCGAACAAAGAGAAATGGAAATTCTAATGGATAAGATCAATTCGGAAGCGTCTTTTTTATTCTAGCAGACGGAATTTCGTTGGTCTAATTTGAGACTCCACGGTATATCTTTCTTTATTCTATTTACTATCTAACTAAAGATGGCAATAATACCGAACAAGTACTTACATTTATTTGTGACCATAGAGGAGCCGTATGAAGCTGAGGTCTCATGTACGGTTTTGAAATAGCGATACGAACAGTGATGTTATTATCGACTATGATTATCTAACAGTTCAAGTACAGTTGATATAGTTGAGGCACAGTCAAAATATGGTTTTTGGGGGTGGAATCTGTGGCGTCAGCCTATAGGGTTTGTTGTTTTTTTAATTTCTTCTCTAGCAGAATGTGAGAGATTACCTTTTGATTTACCAGAAGCAGAGGAGGAATTAGTAGCGGGTTATCAAACAGAATATTCAGGTATCAAATACGCTTTATTTTACCTTGCTTCTTACCTAAATTTATTAGTTTCTTCATTATTTATAACAGTTCTTTACTTAGGTGGGTGGAATTTGTCTATTCCGTATATATCTATTCCTGAACCTTTTGGAATAAATAAAATGGCTGGAGTCTTTGGAATGACAATTGGTATATTTATTACATTAGGTAAAGCTTATTTGTTTTTGTTCATTCCTATTACAGCAAGATGGACTTTACCTAGGCTGAGAATAGACCAACTTTTAAATCTTGGATGGAAATTTCTTTTACCTATTTCTTTGGGCAATCTATTATTGACAACCTCTTCCCAACTTATTTCTCTATAAATAATAGAATAAGATAACGATATTCTAGATTCATAATTGATCTTAAACAATAGAAAGAAACATCAAATTATTCACGGAGATCTACAATATGTTCCCTATGGTGACCGGGTTCATAAATTATGGTCAACAAACAATACGAGCTGCAAGGTATATTGGTCAAAGTTTCATAATTACCCTATCTCATACAAATCGTTTACCTGTAACTATTCAATATCCTTATGAAAAATCGATCACATCAGAACGTTTCCGTGGTCGAATTCACTTTGAATTTGATAAATGTATTGCTTGTGAGGTATGTGTTCGTGTATGTCCCATAGATCTACCTGTTGTTGATTGGAGTTTTGAAAGAGATATTAAAAAGAAACAATTACTTAATTATAGTATTGATTTTGGGGTCTGTATATTTTGTGGTAATTGTGTCGAGTATTGTCCAACAAACTGTTTATCGATGACTGAAGAATATGAGCTTTCCACTTATGATCGTCATGAATTAAATTATAACCAAATTGCGTTGGGTCGGTTACCCATGTCAATAATAGGAGATTACACAATTCAAACAGTTATGAATTCCACGCAAAGCAAAATGGACAAAGATAAACCCCTTGATTCAAGAACGATTACCGATTACTAACATTTTTTTGATATAACAAAGACAAGTTTTTTTGTTGGTCAGAAACTATAAATAATAACTAATACTAAAAAGTATTGATTGTTGCGAATCACTCTTTGATTTAACCCGCTAATATGTTTTTGTAATGATTTTGAGATGGAAAAAAATTCCAATCTTTTTTTTATCTGAAAGAAAAAAACAAAAAAGTAGGATTGTCCAATAACTTTAATAACTTTATCTAATAACTTTATCTATATCTACGTTAATCCACATTAAGATTTCATTCCATTTAGAACTCATAATATATAAGAAAAAAATAATAAGGGGAACACCCTTCTCTTTCCTGGACTATTTAGTAAAGTCATGAAATATTTCGACTTATTTTTCTGTTAAACATAATGGATTTACCTGGACCAATACATGATATACTTGTAGTATTTCTGGGGTCATTTCTTATATTAGGAGGTCTAGGAGTAGTATTATTTACCAATCCAATTTTTTCTGCTTTTTCCTTGGGATTGGTTCTTGTTTGTATCTCCTTATTCTATATTCCATCAAACTCTTATTTTGTAGCTGCCGCGCAGCTCCTTATTTATGTGGGAGCCATAAACGTCTTAATTATATTTGCTGTTATGTTCATGAATGGTTCAGAATATTCCAACGATTCTTATCTTTGGACTGTTGGAGATGGGGTCACTTCAGTGGTTTGTACAAGTATTCTTTTTTCACTAATTACTACTATCCCAGATACGTCATGGTACGGAATTATTTGGACTACAAGATCAAACCAGATTATAGAGCAGGACCTTATAAGTAACGTTCAACAAATTGGAATTCATTTATCAACAGATTTTTATCTTCCGTTTGAACTCATTTCTATAATTCTTTTAATTTCTTTGATAGGCGCAATTACTATGGCTCGTCAATAATAAATACTTAGAATTAACAAAAAATTTTTAGAAATTCTAAATTCAATGAAAAAGGGAAAATGGTAAGTTTAATCTACTGTCAATACCCTCTTTTTTTTCTGTAATTGCTCGATCAAATTGGTTGAATTGTTGTTCATATTGAAATGAATCGAGGTTGATGAGGAGTTAGTCAACGATGTTCGAACATGTACTTTTTTTGAGTGTCTATTTATTTTCGATCGGTATCTATGGATTGATCACAAGTCGAAACATGGTTAGAGCACTTATGTGTCTTGAGCTTATACTAAATTCGGTTAATATTAATCTCGTAACATTTTCTGATATATTTGATAGTCGCCAATTAAAAGGAGAGATTTTCTCAATCTTTATTATAGCCGTTGCGGCGGCGGAAGCAGCTATTGGGCTAGCTATTGTTTCGTCGATCTATCGTAACAGAAAATCAACCCGTATCAATCAGTCGAATTTGTTGAATAATTAGTCATAATTATCAGAAAAATACATATAACTAAAGTCATAATATATATATATATTAAAAAAATTTCTATAAAATGGGAATTCTTTCGTTTTGATTTATTTATTTATTTATAGTAATATGGAAATATATTTCTAGATATCTATTTATATAGAAATATTGACGCTCTTTTAGTCAATGTGAAGTCGCACGTGTGGCTCATATGATCATGGTTGTTGAAAGAAAAATAAATCAAAGTCTCTTGGTCCTTTGTCACGAACAGATTTAGAAAAATATTGATTCTTAAGATTTTTTTGCTAAACCATTGATTCGTCTGGTGTCTACATATAAATACAATATTATATATATAAATATATAAATATATTCTTTATTTACTTTACCAGATCGAAAATTTTTTATGTTCAAAACTGGAATTTATAGACCCAATGTCACATTCAGTAAAAATTTATGATACATGTATAGGGTGTACTCAATGTGTACGAGCCTGCCCCACAGATGTATTGGAAATGATACCTTGGGACGGATGTAAAGCTAAGCAAATTGCTTCCGCGCCAAGAACCGAGGACTGTGTAGGTTGTAAGAGATGCGAATCCGCTTGTCCAACAGATTTTTTGAGTGTTCGTGTTTATTTATGGCATGAAACAACTCGCAGCATGGCTCTATCTTATTGATACGTTATAAAAAAATCCACTTGAATCATTTGATTCCTTTTTACCGACAAAAGCCCGTACTCGAGAAAATATATTATTCCGAGCACGGGTTTTTTGGTCAAAACGTATCTTGTCTTTATCACGAGTTATTTCCCTTGGTTAACAATACTTGTAGTTTTGCCGATATTAGCGGGTTCCTCAATTTTCTTTCTCCCTCATAAGGGGAATAAGGTATTTAGGTGGTATACTATATGTATTTGTTTGTTAGAGCTCCTTCTAACAACTTATGTATTCTGTTATCATTTCCAACTGGATGATCCATTAATTCAATTGGAGGAGGATGCTAAATGGATAAATATTTTCGATTTACATTGGAGACTGGGAATCGATGGACTTTCCATAGGACCCATTTTACTGACAGGATTTATCACTACTTTAGCCACTTTAGCAGCTTGGCCTGTTACTCGAAATTCGCGATTGTTCTATTTTCTGATGTTAGCAATGTACAGTGGTCAAATAGGATTATTTTCTTCTAGAGACCTTTTACTTTTTTTCATCATGTGGGAGTTAGAATTAATTCCTGTTTACTTACTTTTATCCATGTGGGGAGGAAAGAAACGTTTGTACTCGGCTACAAAGTTTATTTTGTACACTGCGGGGGGTTCCATTTTTCTCTTAATAGGAGTTCTAGGTATGGGTTTATATGGTTCCAATGAACCTACATTGGATTTTGAAAGATTAGCTAATCAGTCATATCCTGTGACATTAGAAATAATATTCTATTTGGGCTTCCTTATTGCTTATGCTGTCAAATCGCCGATTATACCCCTACATACGTGGTTACCAGATACCCACGGAGAGGCACATTACAGTACATGTATGCTTCTAGCCGGAATCTTATTAAAAATGGGAGCATATGGATTGATTCGGATCAATATGGAATTATTACCACACGCCCATTCTATATTTTCCCCCTGGTTGGTGATAGTAGGGGCAATTCAAATAATTTATGCAGCTTTAACCTCGCTTGGTCAACGCAATTTAAAAAAGAGAATAGCCTATTCTTCTGTATCTCACATGGGTTTCACAATTATAGGAATTGGGTCTATAACCGACATGGGGCTCAACGGAGCCATTTTACAAATACTCTCTCATGGATTTATTGGTGCTGCGCTTTTTTTCTTGGTAGGAACGAGTTGTGATAGAATACGTCTTGTTTATCTCGACGAAATGGGGGGGATATCCATCCCAATGCCAAAAATATTTACCATGTTTAGTAGTTTCTCGATGGCTTCTCTTGCATTGCCAGGAATGAGTGGTTTTGTTGCGGAATTAGTAGTATTTTTGGGGATAATTACCAGCCCAAAATATCTTTTAATGCCCAAAATAGTAATTACTATTGTAATGGCAATTGGAATAATATTAACTCCTATTTATTTATTATCTATGTTACGTCAGATGTTCTATGGATACACATTTTTTAATGTGCTAAACTCCAATTTCGTGGATTCTGGACCACGAGAACTATTTGTTTCGATCTGTATCTTTTTACCTGTAATAGGAATTGGTATTTATCCCGATTTCGTTCTTTCACTATCAATTGACAAGGTACAAGCTATCCTATCTAATTATTTTCATAGATAGGTTTCGTTAATGAGATAGAAAGCAAAATTTTAGAATTTAAAATTTTAAGATCTTTGAAATAATTCGCTGTACAACGCAAAAAAGTGAATTAGAATTGTAATAAGATGTATCCCAAGTTTTTGAGAACCATTTGAATTGAATGATTCTTTGATTCAAATGGTTCTCAAAAACTCGCACAAACTTTCGTTATATATGTCTTATGTATTCCTCTCATGGAATTTATTCAATTAGATGTTCATGTAAATGAACCATAACTATGTAGACCTATTCCTAATAAATTGATCCCAAAATAGCATATCCAAATTATAAGAAATCCTATAGAAGCTACAAGTGCCGAATTCGTACCTTGCAAACTTTGATTTGTTCTAGTATGTAAATAAATCGCGAATATGGTCCAAGTAATAAATGCCCAAGTTTCCTTAGGGTCCCAATTCCAATAAGATCCCCATGCCTCGTTAGCCCATACTGCTCCAGAAAGAATACCTATGGTTAAAAAGGCAAAGCCTAAACTAATGACACGATAACTCCAATAATCCAAACGCCGGGTTAATTGATATTTGTAATAATTTGGAAATGAAAGAAAAGGCGTGTTTTTAAAAACACGCCTTTTCTTGTTCAAGTATTCGATCTTCCAAAAGAAAAATGACTTAATTAAGAAATTTTTGCTTCTACAAAAAATATCGATGTTTTTTCGAAATGTAATGACTAAAAAAGCGACTGATAATAAGGACCCGCATAAAAGAGCCGCGTAACTCAATAACATCATACTTACATGCATCATTAACCACTGAGATTGTAGAGCAGGTACTAATATTGCTGATTGATGCATTTCACCTGAAAGACCTGATGTGGCGAAACCCTGGGTAAAAATGGCACTTGGCGCGGTTATTGCGCTTAAATCACTTTTATGATTCCATATCTTGGAAATCATATGAATAATGGAAAAACTCCACGAAAGGAAGATCAATGACTCATATAAATTACTTAATGGAAAATGTCTCGAAGAAATCCAACGAGTAACTAATAATCCTGTTATAGAGAAAAAAGTAGCTATCATTCCTTTTTCCAACGAATCACGTAACCCTATGATTTCGTGGACTAATAGGGTCATCAAATGAATCGTAATCACAATTGAAATGATCGAAAAAGAGAGATGAGTTAATATATGTTCTAATGTCGAAAATATCATACATAAAGGGGTCCCATTACAGAATTGAAATCGGGAATTAAATACCATTATAGGAGCCATTGTATCTCTTTTAGAGTATGCCGCCACTCGGACTCGAACCGAGATGCTCTAGCACTGCTTCCTAAGAGCAGCGTGTCTACCAATTTCACCATAGCGGCTTACTTGAAATAATAATAGTCAATTCATGTTGAATCGTCTAGATCCAGATTCAAGAATTCAATATAGTTTAGAATTTAGAAAACATTAGAACGGACGAATAAAAGCTCAGTTTAATTCAAGTCATCTTTGAATTTTCAATAATTCTTAGTTAGTATTATCGTAGGTTCAAATTTAACAATAAAATACACTTTTATGTACTATCTATATACTAACTATAAACTATATATATATTAAGTTCTCCCGGAACATTTTGAACTAGAAAGTTTTTGTTTCCGTCGAGATAGAAACTAAGATAAGAATTCCCCCCTTTTTCTATTTTTTTTCTTTATTCTTTTTTTGAATCCGCGAAATCAGATAAATGCAAAAAAATTGTCAAAGATATTTCTTTTCTCAGTTAAGAAAATTGCAAAGATAGGATTTTATTTTATATGCATCACAATTTAAGTACTCAATTAAAGGAATTTTTCTAACAATTTCGATACCTTTCTTAGTGTCATTAAGTATTAATTAACTTTTATAATACTCTTTGTTGTTTGTTATATACATAATTTCAATATATGTATATGATAGTATAGTATTTATCAAACCAATTTAATTTGATCTTGAGTTAGGCGTATAATAAAACAAAAGAGTTTTCATATCCATTGGAATTGCATTTTTTTCTTTTCCCATATAGAAAAACAAAAATTTTCTATTGGGAAAAGAAAAAAAAAAATGATACTTAAAACCAAACCAGCAGACGGATAAGCTAGTATTCTACATAACATAGCAGCTAGTTCTAACTAATCTTGAGGAGTGCAAATACATTAGTTAATAGAAATTCTTTTTCATATTCTAAAATTGGAAGTTCTTTGAACCACGGAATTCAAAATTATTCAAAAATTTTCTTACTTGTTTGTCGCACAAAAAAACTTTTTGAATTTCCGGTAGAAATTGACTTTGCTAAAGAAAAAGCTTTTATTGCAACTAAATATCCCTTTTTCTTCCAAATATTTCTACGAATACGTTTTTTTGCTATAGAAGTACGTTTTTTTGGAACTGCCATTCAAAAAAAGAGTTACTCATCTTTATTGTTGTATGTGAAAGACATATATTGCTCAATATAGATTGTTCTTTTTAGTAATTTTCTTTACTTAATTCCGTCGATAATAGTTTTTTCATAACATATAATACAAAATATATTTTGTAATACAAATATACAATACAAATATATTGTTTATTTTATTTTTATATTTTATTTTATATATATAATTTTATATATATAAATAAATATAAATAAATATATACATGTGTGTCACATATATAATACACTAGGAAAAAAAAGAAGAAAAGAAGGAAAAATTGGAAAAAAATTTATAGTAATTAATATGTTAAACAAGATATTCCATTAACTAAAAAACAGAACTTTCATTTTTATTTATTTTTATTTCAGTTCTATGATTATGATGAAGTAAGAAGTATTATAAAATTTCTTATACTTTCTTATTGGATTGGAATCCAATCAATCAGTTCCGCATTGAATTGGGTAATTACTACAAAAAAATGCACTAGAAGAATTAGGTCTTTTTTTTTTTAGTTGATTTATTGATGCATACTATGATCTATATTCTACTGGTGTGGTATAGTTGTTTTTGCTTACTATACTTATACTTATACTTTATACTATAGTATATGATAAGTATATGATATGGTTACATATTACTAGAACAGAATCGTAGTATAGTTGTAGGATGATTCAAAATCTCATATTCCCTTTTTTACATTATTAATAATATTTTTGTAGTTCAAAAAGTGCATAACTAAGAAATTACTCTTACCCTCCTATTTGGTCATATCGTTTAAGCAACGAATTATAACCTTTCAAATGTTTTTTCAATATCTGAAAAAAAGTAAGAATAATGAAAAATAAAAATATTTAAGGTTTTTATATCTTTTTTGTTCATTTTTTTTTTGTTCCCTTCGAAAGCGATAATAATTGGTGAATCGGAAACAATTAATTATAAGATAAGAAAAAAATGAAAATTTGTTTTTTTTATGGAACATACATATAAATATGCATGGATAATCCCTTTTCTTCCATTTCCTGTTACTATGTTAATAGGATTTGGACTTCTGCTTATTCCCACATCAACAAAAAATATTCGGCGTGTGTGGGCTTTTCCAAGTGTTTTGATGTTAACTATAGCTATGGTGTTTTCTGCCAATCTGTCTATTCAGCAAATAAACGGAAATTTTATCTATCAATATCTATGGTCTTGGACTGTCAATACTGATTTTTCTTTAGAGTTCGGACACTTGATCGATCCGCTTACTTCTATTATGTCAATATTAATAACTACTGTTGGAATTTTGGTTCTTATTTATAGTGATAATTATATGTCTCATGATCAAGGATATTTAAGATTTTTTGCTTATATGAGTTTTTTCACTACTTCTATGTTGGGATTAGTTACTAGTTCCAATTTGATACAAATTTATATTTTTTGGGAACTTGTAGGAATGTGTTCGTATTTATTAATAGGTTTTTGGTTCACACGACCAATTGCGGCAAGTGCTTGTCAAAAAGCTTTTGTAACCAATCGTATAGGGGATTTTGGTTTATTATTAGGAATTTTAGGACTTTATTGGATAACAGGTAGTTTAGAATTTCGGGATTTGTTCAAAATAGTTAATAACTTAGTTCATAATAATGGAGTAGATTCCTTATTTGTTACTCTTTGTGCTTCTTTTTTATTCCTGGGTGCAGTTGCTAAATCTGCTCAATTTCCCCTTCACATATGGTTACCGGATGCTATGGAAGGACCCACTCCCATTTCGGCTCTTATACATGCTGCTACTATGGTAGCAGCGGGAATTTTTCTTGTAGCTCGGCTTCTTCCTCTTTTCATAGTTATACCTTACATAATGAATCTCATTTCCTTAATAGGCGTAATAACAGTATTATTGGGAGCTACTTTGGCTGTTGCTCAAAGAGACATTAAAAAAAGTTTAGCTTATTCTACGATGTCTCAATTGGGTTATATTATGTTAGCTCTGGGTATAGGTTCTTATCGAGCTGCTTTATTTCATTTGATCACTCATGCCTATTCGAAAGCTTTATTGTTTTTGGGATCTGGTTCCATTATTCATTCAATGGAGCCCATTGTTGGATATTCACCAGATAAAAGTCAAAATATGGTTCTTATGGGGGGGTTAACAAAATATATTCCGATTACAAGAATTACCTTTTTATTAGGTACACTCTCTCTTTGTGGTATTCCACCCCTTGCTTGTTTTTGGTCCAAAGACGAAATTCTTAATGATAGCTGGTTATATTCACCAATTTTCGCAATAATAGCTTCCTTCACAGCGGGATTAACCGCATTTTATATGTTTCGGATGTATTTACTTACTTTTGATGGACATTTGCGTATTCATTTTCAAAATTACAGTAGCACTAAAAATAGTTCTTTTTATTCAATATCTTTATGGGGGAAAGAAGTACCCAAAGCAATCACTAGAAATTTCCTTTTATCAACAATGAATAATAAGGTATCTTTTTTTTCAAAAGATACATATCAAATTGATAATAATGTAAGAAATAGAGTCGGATACCTTAGTACTGACTTTAGAAATAAATATACTTACACCTATCCTCACGAGTCGGACAATACTATGCTGTTTCCTCTACTTGTATTGGTACTATTTACTTTATTCATTGGATCAATTGGAA